TTGAATTGAAAATAAGAAATTTCTCGCCATTATGAGTTTAGGGCTATAAACTAAGGATCAGGTAAAATGTGAATCTGATAAGTTAGTTTCTAATAATTCATGAAATTGATTAGAATATTGCCGCAATTGAATAATTCATGAAATTGATTAGAATATTGCCGCAATTGTAAGTAGATTTTAGATCTTTGTTATTCATAGTTGTATAAGCGCTTTTTGTTGGAATATTTTTTTATCTTTTAAGAAATTGGTTAGTCGTCCAGTAACAAGTAAGAATAGGAAAATTGATTCGATAAACGAAAAAGAACAACGAATGAAATAATTGGAATCACTAATGCATGCATTGTTGTATTAGATCGAAATATGAAGGTTCTTTGTTGACCTAACTATGACCTAACTACAAAGAGGCAGATTTCTAATATGGAAAGATACAAAATAGAACTTCTAAAGCAAAAGATAATAGAAATGACTAGTCTTAGAATATAGTTGAACCAAAACACCTATTTTTTTTCTTCGGGTGATCGTGTGATAACTTTTTGTTCTCATTCATTCAAGATATTATATGAGTGAACCTATTACGGAATCTAATTAGTTAAAAAGAAAGTAAATTTTTGATAAGATTACTGTTCGCTCTAAAATATAAAATAGATTCGAAAAAAAAATGATCAAAATAGGAATAATTTTATAATTTGATTCCATAATGATTCGAAAAGAGTTTCATTTTAAAACGAAATTACACGACCCAATGTTTATTATTCGTTTATAAGTTGAGTTGAAAAATTATCCAAGAATGCATTCGCTGATTGCAAACGCGGTATGCGTAGATGTTACAGATGATTAATCAATTTCTTTTTTATAAAGTTGTGACTTTATCCTTGTTAGTGCTGTCTATAATGATATCTGAATCAAAAACTTGCAATTGGTATTTTTGTTTCTCTCCTATTTTGTAAAAAAGGAAACTCAGGTAAGTGCTTTTTTTATAAACATATGTATAAAAAGAACATATTTCATTTAGCTCCTTGATGCCTATCATAACTAGTTATTTCGGTTTTTTACTAGCGGCTTTAACTATAACCTCAGCTCTCTTTATTGGTCTGAGCAAGATACGACTTATTTGAAATGAATTGCACAATTCATAAAAGGAAATCTTTTCGCGAACTTCTGTGTATTTCTAGTTACTTATCGTGTCAATTACCAATTCTTGATCATTGAGATTCATGGTAATTCGGATTAATATTTAGGTATAGATATTACCTCTTTTTCTCCTTTCAAACAAATTGAAATGATTGAAGTTTTTCTATTTGGAATCGTGTTAGGTCTAATTCCTATTACTTTGGCTGGATTATTTGTAACTGCATATTTACAATACAGGCGTGGCGATCAGTTGGACCTTTGATTAATTAAAATCTCTTTTTTTGATTGACCTCCTCCTTTCTTTAATATCCAGGAGGTCAAATTAAGATTGCTGTTCCAGTTCCAGTTAGTGTTTCAGTCGAATTCGATCGAAGAAGATCCGAATCACGCTCTGTAGGATTTGAACCTACGACATCGGGTTTTGGAGACCCGCGTTCTACCGAACTGAACTAAGAGCGTTTTCTTATCATAAAAGAGAAGACTGTAAAGAAAAGGATTGGTCCCAATACATCTTGTATGCATACTATATAGTATCATAAGAATGAAAGATTCTATATGATATGTCCAATGTGAGTTGATCTCAAAAAATCCCTCGTTACTGCTCCTTTGAGCAGTAATAGGTAGGGATGACAGGATTTGAACCCGTGACATTTTGTACCCAAAACAAACGCGCTACCAAGCTGCGCTACATCCCTTCCATTGGTCTACAGTGTCATTGTAGAGAATTCCTGTCTTGTTTTCCACATTGTTATCTCCTCTATTAAAATCTAGAAATTTGATTTTCATTTCGTCTTTTTGGTCTCATTTAACATATAATAATAGTAAAATACTTCTATCTATATGAAATATGGAACGGAACCCCAAGGAAAAATAACTGAGTCTTTTGGGGGAATATTGGGGAAGAAGGGGACGTTTTTTTCTGTATTTAACAAAAAGTAAATAAGATTTACTAGATCATTGTACATTTCAATATGTATTATCTTATGTATTACAATAAAATGAAGGAGGTTTTTCCATGCGAGATCTAAAAACATATCTTTCCGTGGCACCGGTACTAAGTACTCTATGGTTCGGTGCTTTGGCAGGTTTATTGATAGAGATTAATCGTTTTTTCCCGGATGCATTGACGTTCCCCTTTTTCTAGTTATTGACGCGGGAAGGACTAAAGAAGATTAGAGATACAATTAAATAACAGCCCCCTCTTTTCTCTTTTTTCCCTTTTTAGAATAAGGGAGGAAAGAGAAAGAAGAAAAGTGCATTCAACAACTGTGAGACTCGGGGTCGGGTTGGAATTCAATTAATATGAAATTTCTATGGAAGTCGAATACAAACAGTGGTTATAGGGAAAGAGTATTATACAAGATACTTATATGAAATGCTGTACTATTATTGAAAGGTTAGAAATCTTTCTATCTTATTTCCTATATTGATTGTAGTGAAATCTTGCATAAGAGGATAGCAAGTTACAAATTCTATTTTGTTTTTTACTTCCTTTCTTCTTTTTCGTTTCGGATTGAAAGAGGAAGAGTTGATTAAATGAAAAATTCAAAGGAGGTTCATGGCCAAGGGTAAAGATGTGCGAATACCGGTTCTTTTGGAATGTACCGCTTGTGTTCGAAACGGTGTTAATAAGGAATCAACGGGCATTTCCAGATATATTACTCAAAAGAACCGGCACAATACGCCTAATCGATTGGAGTTACTAAAATTCTGTCCATATTGTTACAAACATACGATTCACGGGGAGATAAAGAAATAGATTGAAGCGAGCACTTGCGCCCTTATCTTACAAGGAAAGGGAAAAATTACATTATATATAACATATTTAACATAGTTAAAGATAATTATAAACAAACCAAATCCTATTTATTTATTCTAATTAGAGATCCGGCTGAAATAGGATTTTAGGGATAAGAAATAAACTAACCAAACCAAACCATGGATAAATCCAAGCGAACTTTTCTTAAATCCAAGCGATCTTTTCGTAAGCGTTTGCCCCCGATCCAATCGGGGGATCGAATTGATTATAAAAACATGAGTTTAATTAGTCGATTTATTAGTGAACAGGGAAAAATATTATCTAGACGAGTAAATAGATTGACCTTGAAACAACAACGATTAATTACTATTGCTATAAAACAAGCTCGTATTTTATCTTTGTTACCTTTTCTTAATAATGAGAAACAATTTGAAAGAACCGAGTCGACCACTAGAACTCCTAGTCTTAGAGCCAGAAAAAGATAGGTTTACTCTTTATTCACTTGAATTCAAACCCCCATCCGAACTCAAACGCGGATTGCTATTTTGTTGGAAAAATCCAAGAATCCGGATTGAATTCTCGTGTCGTAAGAAAAAAAAAGAAGAATCTGGGAAGAAGAAATTTTTTTATTGAACGTGTTGATTCATATTTATTTTGACTACTTTATCATATTTTATCATATTCTATTCATTTTTATTCGACCTTCCCGGAGTTCATTCTCCGGGCAACTCCGTTTAACCGGTGGATTCCTTCCAACTTACTTCTTTTATGATCTCGTTGGAAATCATATAAAGACAATTCCTATTTGATATAGCTATTTGTGCAAGTATTTTACGATTAAGAAGCAACTGTCTCTTGTACAGATCATTTATGAATCTACTATAACTATAGCATACCCCCCTTTCGCGAATTGCTGCATTTATTCGAGTGATCCACAAACGACGAAAATTTATTTTTTGCCTATCCCTATCCCGATGAGCCGAAACCAAAGCTCTTATTTTTTGTTGAGTAATAGTTCGAGTAAGTCTTGAATGAGCCCCCCGAAAGCTTGATGCAAATAAACGAATTTTTGTTCTACGTCTCCGAGCGATATATCCCCGTCTAATTCTGGTCATTGAATAAATGAAACTTTAACGAATAACTAATAGATTTCCTTTCTTTCAGTTATTCTTTTGCCCCTTTCCTAGTATATTAATAACAAAACGGATTTTTCCAATGTATAAACTAATAATTCCAATGGCTTTGGCTACTATAACCTTCCCAACCACAATTTTTTCTTTTTTCTAGGCATTTCACCTCGAAATACGAAATTTTACTATACTAGGTATTAAAAAAGAAAAGTAATGATAAAGAAATAGTGGATTCCATCGTTTCTATGGTTACTTCTTAAACGGTGAGGTCTTCTCTATACACCGGAGCCTTTACTTCATTTAATCAATGTTATTGCTAACTTGTATAGTTCACATTCTTCGGCTCTACCCATGAATTATCCAGTAATAGGTCTTTCACAACGAGCTCTACCTATACAGTAACGGTATTTAATTATGAAGATTGGCTGGGTAGCTGACCCTGTTAGTCCGTTCTTGCAAGAGGGGTCTATGTTAACTAAGATTTCCTCCGCTTAATGGATAACCATTTGCTACCAATGGAGAATTGCTTCTCATCTTGAATTGAGGTGAGTGTATTTACACCAACAGAAACCATAAATTTCATACACAATAAAAGGGATCTCATCGATTTTTAGATAGGAAATGTAGTTCGTTTTTCCGTTCTATCCTATTTGATCATTGATATTCGAACATTGTTCTCTTTCCTTTGTTCTAGTTCATGATCTGAACGAGTCGCACATACACCCTAGTACATGTTCCTCGACGCTGAGGGCATCCCCGAAGCGCGGGGGATTTTGTGACATTTCTAATTGGCTGTCTTGTATTTCTAATAAGTTGTTTAATCGTTGGCATGTTGAATTATATACATAATGGGCTGGTTTAGATCGATCCTAACCGGATGATTATGAATGACTTTTATTCAATAGAATAATAAATAAAAAGAATAATAAATAAAAGTCAGAGAATATTAATATTAAACTCGGCAGGGCGAATTTCAGAAT